TTTCCAGATTTGGGAGTGTTAACGCCGGGTGTCGCACGGGCCTTCATTCTTTATAGGGCTAAGTAGCGCCTTCGCTTTGTTTGTAATGAAAAGGAAAGAGAAGGTCTTCGGAAATTGATTCCAGTTCAGGGGGAGGACTTTCTTGATCGCCTCATTCTTCAACCATGGGTTAAGATCTGGCTAAAGTTTCTCCGAAGGTACGCTGAGGTTAGCGTAAATTACGATGTGTCGCTCGAGGTAGGAAGGAAAAGACTCTTGGGAGAGGTAGGAAGGTCCTTGACTTCAAGGAGAGGTACGAAGATACTCTGGGGAGGTCTCTCGAGCCTCCTGTTGTACCCATGTCTATATTCCGTTCTAGGAATAAGGTAATGATCTTCCGGTATGGAGTTTTGTTTTGTTGTTACGACAGGCTGAGAGTAGTGCCCGCTCCCTTGTGTTTGAGGGAGTTGGTGCGGCATTCGAAGTAGGTGCGGGTGAGGCATTAGAGTTCGAGTGGCTTTGGTACCGGACAGAGGAAAGAAAAAGAATAATAACATTGAAATAGCTTACTTTATATATAGGGGCTTGGAGGTTTGTTTTTCCTATTCTTATTCCTCAGTTTAAGCTCGCGATGGGAATAAGAAAGGCGCGGTAGCTGGCTTTCTTGGGATTGCTCGCTGGCTTACTATGACGATTGCCCTCACTCGAAAGCCGCTTCCAAAAATTCCAATAAGATTGTTTTCAACATTCCCCCCCATTAGAGTTGGGCTTATGGTTGAGCCTCTTATTGCGTAGTCCGCTTTTCTTTTTAAGAAAGCAAAGAGGCGAGCTTTAAGACGTTCTTTGATCCTTGTTGTACATTCGGGTTGGACTCCAGTCCTCGTCCTCCCTTGCCTGCCAGCACACCTGAAGGAAAGGAAACCGGTATAACACAAACAAAGGAACAGCAATCACCACAAGCAATCAACGATTCAAAATGACAAAAGAACGGGGTAGAGGCGGAGTCTTGGCTGTAGTTAATGGGAGGACTAAGAGTAGCAGTAGGAATAATAAAAGGAGAGCAGTAGAGAATAGAAAGCGTCTTGTCAGAGCATATGTAGCTTCTGATATAGGAGTTGGAGCAGGAACACGAGTAGGAGTTGGAGCAGGAACACGAGTAGGAGCTCTTGTTCGTTCGCTTGTTAGCTAGTCTTTCCTCGCAAGCCACCAAGCCTTATCTTCGTCTCTGAACTCAAGCCTTCCCTTCGATCGAGTTATCCATTTTTTTCATTTTATGATTGCCAAGGTATAGGCGAATAAAAGATAACGATTTTCGAAGACACTGTGCCCGAATCAAGGAAAGCAACTGTGCCTGAGAAGAAAGAAAGAGATATTTCTTTTCTTTTGAACAGCCTTTAAGAGATAGGGGGTGCCACAAGCCTAGGTCCCCCGACAGAGAGTATGGATCACTATGTCTCAAAAATGCGTCTTGCTTAGGTTGAAGCAAATGCCAGTATAGTTGCTGTTCTTATGCCGCTATTAGTAGATCAAACGCTCTTCTTTCTCTGATCTTTCGGAGTAGATCTTTCCTTAGTCGAGTCAGATCTGCACCGCAGGTTAATCTCTCGTTTTTTGGAGCTTTACTTTACTAATAAGGGGTCGCTGCCCCTATATGCTTCAAGCTTATGGACACTTCAAGCTCGTACCTTCGCATCTTGCCTTTAGGTTTTATCGACTTGCATGCTGATGAGCTCTTTCCCTCGGGTTCTGTGACTCTAGTAACAAGAGCTCCACGCTAGAGCCCAAAAGAAAAGAGCGGCATCTCTCTATCGGATTGCCTTACCCCTTTGGTATCCCATTGGCTTACCCCGACGGTATTTGTATCGGTATCTCGTTCTGATAGACTTGCTTGCGCATCTTGTCTTTGGTTTGATACACTTATAGTCCAGTGGCAAGATCAATGTCTTTTATTGGCTTCTCTGTCCCTGGAACATCCTCTTTTCTTTCTTTGTTTTTTTCAACTAAAGACCTCTTTCTGTCTTCTCGGGCAGTGGATTTGCCAACTCTATTGCTCTTATATCGGTCTTAATTCCTCTTCATCTTGCTTTTCGCTGGCAGGTTTGTGGATTCCATTTCCCCCTGTGCTTCCACTTCCCCTGCCTCGAGATCGTGCCTTTTTTTTTTCATTTGACCTGTAGCAGATAGGCCTTGATTTCGATCTGCTGCGGCATAAACTGAATATGGATATATATAGCCTGGTGGGTAATCAGCTACTAGTGCTGGTGGGTGGGCTGGTTCAGATTCAACTGCTTCTTATATAAGGTCTTCTTCTTCAGTGAGCTATACGGGCGTACTATCACTATAGTTTTTCACTACTCGAGGAGAACTATGGGCTACTCCATTCTTGACTTTAAGTTACTAGTTCGTTTTGCTTTCCTCCCCCAACTTCGACAGCTAACGACAAACCCGGCTCACACCGTTGAGTAGTTGCTTCGCTTCCCGCCTATGAATATACGGGAACACTTCCTGAAGTGAGCTACGGGCTATTCACTCTAAAATATGTTTATCCTGACTAACTACTTGACTGGTGAGCTACTTACTATCATTGATACTTGAAAGAGATAGATAGTAATATAGGCTGAGAGGAATGGTTGACGCTTTGAGCTACTCTACTATCTACCTAACACTCGTTCTCAAATAAGTTGACTGGCTCACGTACTATCGTTCTATTTGAATTCCGTTTCTCCTGAAGCTTTCAAGCGGCTTGGCTTCATACTCTAACGGATTGGACTGAAACCGGCCTAAAAGTCAAAGCTTCCCGGAGACGAGACTGAGCTTCATCTGGACTTATTCCCATTTCAATTCTTTCCTTGACTTTAGAGAGGAATTGAATAATACTTGAAAGGAGAAAGAGCTAAATACTTTTTGTAATACCTGGAACGGACGAACGATAAGAAAGTAAAGTGTGAAGTTGAGTCTACCGGAGCTCATCTATTCTCTTAGTAAACGATATTCATTTCAATAGGAAGAGAGAAAGTGAGACAAGAATTCTCATAGATAAGAGAGATTCGTTCTGCCCTTTGCTTTTATAGTCAAGTGAGGGTTTTAACCAGGAGCTTAGCCTTGTGTGACCTGAAATGGGTCGGCGACAGCCGGGATACCAGAGGGCAACAATTCCAATCTGACTTCAGAAGCAAAAGTAGAAACTGAAACTCTTATTCTTTCAGTAGAGGGGGATCCATGTTCCAGTAATTGGTGTAAAAAGATATGCCTTATGGTCAATGAAGATAGGTTTCTTGCTTTCCGAACTAACAGGAAAAGAGAGACATGCGAGTTCGACTCTCGTTCTATCCATCCATGTTCAGCAGTCCTTGTCCATGTTGGAACTGTTGATGGCAGTACCGCTCAACTACGAGATGCTTGAAAGTCGATGTATCAATGTTCCCAAGAGTAGCATCAAACGGCAAGCCATGCTTCAAGCTAAGTAAATCGAGATCTAATTGATTGCTAAACGGAAGGAACTATCTCTGTCGAAGATTCTCATTATGAATCTATAACCTGCTTAGCTCTCTTCTTTTTTATAAGTAGGGGATCATACCTATCTATGGAAGAAGTCCCTGGGAACGACATTCGAGCGAAAGTGCCGGGGGTGGGTCATGTCATGGAGAAAGACCAACTTCCCTCTAGTCTGATAGATCGCTTTCTCTTGCGCATTAATGACTTTTACGAGGAATTGCGTATGAAAGGTTTATGGTCTAGGCTATCTATCTAGTACGATCAATCAAGTAATTCCGTAAACTGGTGTCAGTCTCGGTTTAGAAAGTGGATATTGATTCTGATGAATTCGGATGATGTTCCATTTTCATTTCTTCTTATGTGCGTGCATCCTTTCTCCCATGCTTTCCGTTGGTCAACAACCAACCACAAACAACTCACTAGAATTCTTCACAACTCCGACTCTCTTTCTGTCTGGGGGGAATCATTTTGGATTTATTATGATATGAAGCCGAACAATCAGTTGATACTTGTAAATGCGGTAAACTCCCTCTGCCAAGAGATGGAGAACCTACAAAATTCTTAGCTCTCCCTGGTCCAAATGATCAGCTGTATACCTGGTCAAATAGGGTCCGGGGGGTTTGGTTTGTGCACATGAATCTCTTTAGTAAGAAAAAAGCTAGTAAAGGCACTGGCATAGTTACTAGACGAGGAGGATTGATAGATAGAATAAATTGTGAAAGAATGCTCTGTTGAGGAAGATGCACATAGATGTCTATATTATAGAATTAATACGATTCGCACCTTCTAAGGCTATAGGCTCGAAGACCTTCAATTCATGTGCTCCTTGATTTCATTGACAGGTCAATTTGAGGCTTCCCCTAATGACATGAGCCTAGCACCTACTTCTTATTAGATTGACAGTTGCTGGTGCTTGCTTGCGGGACCGGGTGCTCTCCCCTAATCTTTTCGGAAGCAAAGTCCTAACCGCTACGCCCCTGGGATAACTTGAATCTGCCTTATCTTTGTACTTGGAATTGCTTGTCAATAGTCTTAGAGCTAGGAAGAAGTAACTAGATCTCCATAGATTTGAGGTTATTTCAAAAGAGGCTAAACTCTCACCTCTCTCTATGAATCATCCCCAGCAGGCAAGACTTCTGTCTTTCATCTTTTTCCCTTCTGAGATCTGCTATCTTGTCCTTGTCGGTAAAGCAAGCAAGTCAAATAAGGAAGGATTCTTGAAATCAATAGCCAGTTCTCCCTGTGGGCAGTGTCTTCTTGCCACCGAGATGGAATGGATGAAACATACCCGATGTCCTTTGTGAAAGAAGCTGCATAACAACACGTAAGCAACGAACAAACAATCCCCTTCTTTCTCTTTGTCTTCGGGATCGAGATTAACATTTCTTGTTGAAGACTAATCCTTAGTACAGAATTGACATAGATAGTTGTCAAAAATGGGAAAGCACTTACTCAAGAGCCAATTGAATTTGGAAATGGAAGTGAGTGCCATCCGGATAAAGCGGCTGTGCTGTGCGCCATATACATTCTTTTCTATTTCTCGCACGATTGCCAGTGGGTGCCATGAGCTTCTTTCCTTAGGCTATTGTGAGATTTCTAGTAATTAAGGTAGAAAGGTTCAAGTATACACATGAATCTGTGTATAGAAAAGCACATAGGCGCATGCATATGTCAGTAAAGCCATTTATTCGCAATATATATATATATTTGACTTTATACCTTAAGCTCTAAGACAAAGAAGTATCTATAAGCAATCCGATAGGGAAAGGAATTCGAAAGTGCTTAGCCATTAGCTCCTTCTTAAAGTAAGGAATTCCCTTGTCCCTTTTTTATAGGAGCGACGGAGCTAAACAACCCTTATTCCATTAAGAGCTAAGCTACTAATTCTTAGAAAATTCCCATTTGCTGAAAGAATGTTACCATCTATGCGAAATAATCAATTTACAAGGAAATATCCTTAGTCAAAAGCTAATAAGTATCTAACTAAGTCACTTGAGTTGAGATCCCCTGGCACCATTAACTACCCATTTCCACTATATACGACACTCAATGAATCGCATAAAATTACTAATAGCTTCCGCAAAACTTTAGCCTGCCTTCTCCCTTGATATCAGTTCGCAGTTAATGAAGTCTTACTAATGGAAGATATTTTGCTTATAGGAATTTGAAATAGCCCCAATCTCATAAGCCCGTCGATCCCCTCAGTAATGTAATCCTTTTAAAGCTTATGTTATTCTGTCCACTTTGCTTTCAAGGCACAGTCGAATATAGCGACTCTGTGAACTAGAGAGGGCGTGCATTCTCTTTTTACCGGCTCGGAAAAGTGCCGTGCCAGCCCGGCCCGCAAGAATCCCTTTCCGCTATGCTCTTGTAGCTAAGGGTATTCCTCCAATCGCTTCTTTCTCTCAAACCTCTCCTGTACCTCTTCATTGCATTCGAGAAATCAATACCAGCAGTCTATCAACTACTGTCACTTCGTACCTCTTCACTGCGTTCGAGCGAGTTCCTCCTGTAAGTCAAGTCATAAATACCTCTTCTAATAACTCGAGAACTGCTCACCTCTTTCAGAGCGATAAGAAGAACTTTGATGAGCCAATCGCTTCGCTCTTTCCTCTGCGCTTCACTTGAGATATGAATAACCTCTTGTTTTGTTCCTTATTGCTATTGTTGCTTATTGCTATTGTTGCTTGTCTGAGGATAGAATCTATAGCTCTTATTGGGCTCTGTCTTCTTGTTTTAGGGTTAGAATGCCGTTCCTTGTGTTCTCTTCTTGGATGGGATAGAGTATGCTCGCTCTTCCTTGTAGCTAATGCTGCTAGTTGTTTCGGTATTCGGATTGAAAGAGAGGGACAGAGTAGCTTACAGCAAAGCTTATGGGACGTAGTAGCTGGAGAGGTGAATCCAGAGCTCGAATAGGAAAGCAGGTTACTCGAGCTATAAAGCGAAGAGGTTCTTTTTGTTCCTTGTGTTTTCATAGGTCACTAACAAAGGGGAGCTAATAGGAAACTACCAGTGCGGTTAGCCCTTTTTTGTTTTCTAGTTCCTTTAGCACCCGGGGCTTTAGGGCATGGATTGCTTATATGGCTCGAATGTCTTACTGTTGTGAGCATAGCTTTTGTAGCTAGTCCTACTTTGTAGCTAGAAAAACCCGGTTGTTAATAGCTAGTCGGGAGCAGTTTTGTTCCTTGTTTTGTTGCTTGTAGCTAATGGCTTCTATGTCATGGGAAGCTCAAATGTCTTCTTGTTCTCTGCAGCTAAGGGTAGGGACTTAGTCTTGTTTGACCATGCCCACAGTATGGAACAAAGAGAAAGAGGTTGGTTCCCTGCTAACTCTAACACAAGAAATACCTCTTATTTGGGGTTTGTTACGCTCATCTGTTAGTATCCTCTCATTTGGGCTGGATTGGATGGAATATATATCCTCTATCCAAAAGCAGCGATGGCACCCTCGCACCAGCCGATTCGCTATGCTCGAGCACGGGACGGGGTACCTCTTTAGTCGAGGAATCAATACCTCTGTACTTCGTTTGAGACGCTTCGCTCCTCTGTACTTCTAAGAGCAATAAATCAGAGAACTTCACAATAAATCCCTCTTCGTTGTCACTTTCCAACAAACACTAGTAACTTGCAAGGTCTCCAGACTAAGGCAGAAGACAAAGGCATAAGTCAAAAAAACATTGATATACTAAGAAAGCTAGAATAAAGAGAAAGCAATAATAGCATTCGTAAAGCCCCACGTATTCCGCCCCTGATCATGCCCTAGACATGGGGAGAGAGTAAGAGTTGTACGGATTGAGCCTGCTGGGCATATAGGAAGTGAACCATGGGTAACACCCTCTCTGTTCAATACAAACACAGTAATCTATTCTTATAAATTATGTTTACATGATCTAAAAACATTTCAACTACAAGACCAAAATCAACTAAAACTGAACAACAACAAGATGTCACTTTACCTTAACCCAAACAGCATGACTAGGAATGTCAGCATGGCCAAAACAAAGTCTCATAGCAGGTAGGTGTAGCCACATTCACATTAGTGGGTCCAACAACATTCACTTTATGTGCAAACTCCACAAGCTGACCACATTAAACTTAACCATCCTCTGATTCATCCCAAACGAATGCGTATTTAACGACGCCGTATACGCCCTCTAAGTTAATTGACTATTGACTCGCCCCCACACCACAGGCTCGAGAACTAAACTAGTGCGGGAATGCGGGACCTTGAATCGAGAAATAGAAGGGCTACTGGTTGGTCATCGCAAGAACTAACCACGAAGACCTCATAAGTCTTTGATTCCTTGCCAGACTCGTATTGGAACCCGTCGCCCTACGAAATGAAAAGAGATGGCGGTTCCTCGGCCTTGCCCCATTCCGCTTATAAACCGAAGGAAAGGGTTGGGAAATCCACTTCACTTCGTGCATTTAATATTTGATCAAAAAATGGTTATTTATCATGCCCCACGAGTGAGTTGACGAGTGCCCCCTACCCTAGGCAGTCTACCACAAGACCTCGGCTTAGACGATTGTGTTTTGGTGAATAGTGAAGAGAGCGTCCTCTGTTCCTTAAGATCTATTTAACGATCTCATACAGGTATGTCCCCTGGGCTCTTTTTCTTCCTTATGAATCTTGGACTGGACTTCGGTGGCTAGCGAAATGGTCATCGTTACCTGGATTCGGCATTCGGCGTATCGGGAGCTAAGAAAACTCCCTTCCATCTTAATAATAGCAGTCTAGTCTCTTCTGGGTATTCATATGAGCCTTAGCATTAGTGCCTTGTCTCCTAGGACTGATTACAAGAAATGGGATGATGGAAGATAGAGATAACAGCTCTTCCTATGAAAGATTATCAATACCGGGACATTCATCTAACGATTCAAATATCTCGAAGGTTTGATACTTTGAGTCTGAACTAGCAATGATATGGTGCTTGGAACTATTGAATAGAAAAAGAGAATAGAACTATAAGTTATTCAATGAATCTACTAAGAGTAAACTAAGAATAAAGAAGAAAACTCGTATATTTAACAGAGAAATGTTGACTTTTGAAAGATAGTAATAGTGCCGGGCGGTGATGCCATATAGTGCAAATTCAGTTAATAGTCACTATTGCCGCTAGTTCAATGGATAATTACAGCGTATATGTTACAGCTAGTTGCAGCTAGGGGAAGATCAAGATCAGAAGTTTCAGGGTTAGTTTCACTGTCTATAGGTAGGGACTATTTCAATCAGAGCTCTCTCTTTGGGAGAATCTAGAATTGTAAGAGGTGAAAAGAGAGATGCAGAATGAGTCGGCTTTACACCGGGGCATAACAGAGATTTCTTTCCATTTCTATTAGAAGGAAGAAGCTATCTTGTTGGTGACAAGGGAATGAACGGAAGTGGGAGAGCAGATTGGGAATACTACCTTACGAGTACCCGTTTCCTTTCTCTCTATATGTTTACTCTCGCGCATACTCCTTTCATATGAGGCAATCTTTGATTGTTGAAATGCCATCAGGAAGCTCTGTATCTGTAGATTATGTAATTCCTGCGCCTACTAAAGCCAATCAATCATATTATATTACCGCTAGCTCCATTAAGTCTACCAGTCTGCATCAGATTATCTAATAGCAACCTTGTTTCAGCTACTCTGCAAAATCATTGGACGACCAATATACCACATGTTATCCTAGAGTTTTCTTTTTTTTAATAATCGTTAAAAAGCTATGCCATTAAAACCCAAATGCTAGATAGAATGGAATAAGAGTGCACCTCTTTTGCTTCATTATGCTAGACTGGTCAAATGGTTCCTGTAAAGTTTTAACAAGAAATAGTTAGTGTCAGTCAATTTGGAACAATCATTATGCTCCAGTGAGCAATGTGTTGTCAATGTTATTTTAGCATGTTCCACAAGAAATCTAGTATGCTTATTTACTTTGAAAACCTGACCTGAGTAATCTGCTTTACAGTACATTGGTGATTCCAAAAATGAAGCTTATTGCATTTAGCACACATTTCAGGCATCCATTCATATATAATGGACTGCTCAATATCAATATTTCTCATCTTCAATTGAAATACTACTAGGAAAATCCCCATGTTGATTAATACTCGAGCATAGCAACATCTAGAACGATCCTTAGTGCACTGATCGGAAAACAGAGGTCACAGGCTTGCAATCTTACTGAGCGATCTGGAATTCCACATTATAAGGGGAAGTTTAGGGAGCTTGATCCAGACTGGCAGTTTTGTCATGATCACATCCTCAAATCAACTATCTGGTTTCCATTCTTTAAGAATGAGAGGCAAAGCAAAGGTGAGGGGACCTTCACAGAGGGCCTTTTCCTTGCCTTCTGCAGAATCAAAATGAACCAAGAAGAAGTTCTTCTCTACCAATTGAACATCAACCAGCCCAAGCCACCGGTTCCTTAAGAAGTGTTGGAGTTGAAAGAATCGAAACCCTTTAACCAACAAGCGCATGCTTCCATCTCTCCAGCTCAGGTTCAATATCCTCAGAGGAAGAAAAATGCTGACCTTCTTTCACCACAGGCGGGATAAATTCAAGTGAGCCCCCATTCTCTTTCATTCTGTTAGCAGCAAACAGAGAACGTAATATGCGAACTCGAGCCTCGCTAAAGCTAAAAAGACTTTTTTATGGTTGTTGGCCTGCCGGTATCTCGCCCAAAAAGCAGAGCAGACCCCTACTTAATTAAGTAAGTGTGAGAGGAAGGCCTGAAGTTAGGAAGACCTCTTCTTCTTAGTGTGGGAAGAAGTTCCTCGATTTCCAGCTCCCTTTCACCTCACCGCTTCGCTCCTGTCACGCAGTAGCCCGAAGAGGAGATAGATGTATGAATGGAAAGACTAGTTATTGCCCTCAGCCTAAGCGTATTATATTAAGTAAGTCAATCTAGGTCTTGTCTGTAAGGAAGATACCTGAGGAGTCGAGTGAGCGATCAAGCGGAAAAGGACTAAGAAAAGCAGGCAAAAGGCTAGAAAGATGTTGGCGCTGTGAAATAAGCGATTGTTGAAGCAAAAGAATTGGTTCTACCGTCTAACATAAAGAAGAAGATCCCAATCCAGTCTTCAACATCTTTGTTCTCGGACCCGATGTGATAGAACGCTATTGAATCAGCAACTTTTGAATCAAAGCAATAGGCCCCAAATCTAGACATAGTGGGAATACCCGGTTTAAAGAGAAGGAGGTTTGGCATTCAATCAGAATAAGGTTAATGAATTGCCTGAAGCAATATCCTGATTAGGCACCTACCTCTTAAGGAAGTTAGTGAGTGAGCTAGTAGTCGTAGGGCATGGGCGGGATAAGAAGAAGTTAGGGAGACGTAGCTCAGTTCAGTACTGCTTTACTAAAGCTTTTTCCCGTTAGAAATTTGTTACAGAGACAGTGGCTGGATCATACCAGCAGCATAGCATAGATCTCAATCGTTGAGAAGACCCCGCAATCCCACCGGCGCGGGAGACAGGGATAAAGATCAACATGTTTGGTGCCTATAGCGAAACCTATATTATAGAAAAGGTGGGTGGATGAACAAATTGCTTTCTCTGCTCCAGTTCTCTGCCACTGGTATTTATCCTGCAAATCTTCCTGCTAAGATCGGAGCTCTCACCGCATTCCCATACTGTTTAGATTGGAGAGCTGCAATCTTCTTATCCTCCAAGTCATCCAATAAATGACTTATGCAATGGACTGATACTTATGCAATGGACTGATACAGGATAAGGACGGCATCGGTAACCATATTCGAAAGCTTTGGAGCTTAGGCAAGCAGTAGTTGGAGGGTCTCAACCATGTATCCTTTTCCTCTTTGAAAAAGGCAGCACAACGGCCCGATCCGAAAGCTTACCATCCCGGGCATACCATCCACAGAGGTCAATATTCATCTTGAACTTCTTGCCAGAATGTACCTAAATCAGTAGTGATTTCGATCTCTTAAGGTAGGATACTTAGGTCGATGTCGTAGCATATAGGGCGTATAGCAGCTTCGATCTTATCCCAGCTCTTTCAGACTTCTATTGCAAAGATGATTTCCGACCATCAGATTGAAAGACGGAAATTGAGACCGTCCATTGAATGAAGTCAAAGATGTCTCTTTCTTGCGTGATAGGAACATAGCTTCGGAAAGCAGCTTAGCCAAGTCTGCCAATCGATCTGCACACCGGTGACCTTCTCTACATATATGTCTGATATCGATATCCACGAGACAACAAAATGGATTTTCTCTAAGCAATCTCTGATCAGTGTATAGCAAGGATGCGAGACTATCACCGTTCTCCTTAAGAACTGGACTACCACTTCTAACTCGATAATCAGACGACCTCAGTTGGTATTCTAGTGGGCTTTTGATTTGAATTCGAAAGATCAGGTGCGGGGTAGGCTATGGGCTTTGCTTTACTAATTGATTGATTGAAGTATGTTTCCTTTTCCCGTAAAGTAAGCCGAATCCTCAGTGGGGTATAGCTCTAGTGGAGCAGGAACTCTTAGTCCCATTGCTATAGAATAGGGGAAGTTTCTATTTTGGGAAACATCAACGAATTGTTGTTCAAGTGTCTTGTGAAGCTTCTTCCTCAGCTTGGTGTTCCAGTAGTTCTTCACATCATTGTCAGTTATTCCCGGAAGCGCAATCAGACCCACCTGCTGCCAATAGCTTGGTGAAGGCTGATGATGAAAGGCAAGAAACCTGACAGTAGGTGAGCCTTCCCCATCCCACTTGTTGTGTTGTGCGAAAGCCCCATCAGCAAGACGAACCGGCTTAAAGATGATGAATAACTGGAGTGAGTAGACGGAGTGAGTAGACTTCTATCTATGCTTTCTCTATCTAGTGAAGACAGACAATTTGTAGTAAGGTTAGATATCGAAATGTTGATTGTTGGGTGCCTGCAAATGAAGTGGATGCTTTCACTACTTTCACTAAATAATAGCATAGTCTGTGGGCAAAATGACAAAGTCTAATTGCATCAATAATTTGCAAGTGTGTGTAGCAATATTGTTTTCTATATCCTGTATATTATCCTGTCTTCAACCCCTTCATTTGATTCTCTCAACTATAGTGGCAGTGCATATAGAATATACTTATATAGGATAGGATCTCAAGTTGTGGAGCCTGAATTTCGCAAGTTTGAAAGTTGCCTTAAAGTAAAGCCCGGTTATTATACCGCCCCAGTTGCTTGCTGGATAAACCTCCAGGGACATGTGATAGAGTTATTATTGGTTGTGCTTTGTCAACAGTTTGACTATATATACTTGGATGACTTTTATCAGGTGGTAGGATACGGCCTCTTTGGGGTTCCTTATTCATCTTTTTTTCTTTCAACTCTATTTATATGCTGCCTAAAAAGAATGCGGCTTATATTGACATAGCAGAAATAGAATTATTTCCCATCATCAATTATTTCCCATCATCCTTGAAATGGCTTGAAATGGAATGTTTCCTTGGTCTTCAATATTACCTCTTTGTCATTCAAATGCCAGCTAGTAGTTAATAAATGACTCAATATATTTGCAATGTGCTCATTTTCATTTACTGGCTGTTGATGCAGGTCCGGTCTGCTACCCTAGACACATGGCTTCCAGAGCAGGTTGCCTTTATTCCCTTTATTCCTTTATTCTAAGAGTGGGGGAGTGGGTAAGCTTGCCTATTCATAAGTTTTCACTTCTTTTAATTGATATTCACATTCAGACTGAGAAACTATATCCTGTATATACAATACATTTGCTTTCTCTTTCTATACAGCAATCAATGGGCAATGAGAAAATAGTTACTTTACTGGTAAGCAGAACTGCCGGGGGAAGAATATTTTCCAATCGTCTAAATATCGAGCTACTCGAAAGATCAGATGGTGCAACTAGCCGCCTTATGAAGAAGGATTGACCTAGCTCAGGAAAATGAAGAGGACAATTCCAACTAGGCCAGCAGTTACTAGTCCGGTTGATGGCGTAGGAAAACAAGAAACAAGAGCTACCTAGAAAAAGCGGATGCTGACTTTAGCTCAGCTTCGTTTAGGCCCAACCCAAACATAATAATGGGAATGGGGAAGAGAATTGTCATATCTAATGATCGATTGGAAGGGTACCTATCTTATCACTACCTATCTTATCACTAAAATAAAAGCATTCTTTCTCTTGCGCCGGTAGATTGACTGAAAATACGGAATACTCCTTACCTTAGCTTAGATGGGAGATATATTATATACTATATAGGAAGAACATCTCTGACTAGATTGATTTTGCTAATGGAACAGGAACAAAAGAAAAGCGAGGAAGTGAGAACGGAAAAGGCTATTTAGCGTTTAGATGCTTTTTTTCAACATAGGAAAGGAGTAGGAGTGAAAGCAGCGAGACTTCTGAAACGAGTATTTCATTCTTTATTGTTTACTTTACCAGCGTAGAAGTGAAGTTTCCATGTTCTCGGAAAGTTCCGGAATGACTTTTAGGAGAAGTATGGAAGATCGATCAAACCCGCGACTAAGTATTCAGTATTCCATAGCCCTCGTTGAGAGGACTCCAGGCCCCCCAACCATTTACTAAAGTGAAAGAGATCGGACTGGCTTCAAGAAAACCATAGGCACGATTCTGAATTGCACGAGGTCCAACTCTTTGCCAATCCACCCTAAGGACTATGAAGTCCAGACTATACTATACTAGAAAGCTCAAGCAAGGGCCGAAGCTTATTCTCGCTTCAACCCGTACCTATCAACCCCACCACCACCTTTTAGGGGCTTATTCAATCCAATCAGTCAAGTGAGAGTCTGATTCTGCTTTTTTGAATCAACCTTCCTGGGGCTTGACTCAGAAGGGTTACGGATTATAAGGCTTAGGCTATAATGATAATGAGCGGAAGGATTGAGGGGAGAGTATACTTGGCATGCTTGAAATAATCTTTCGAGGATCAAACAAAGGGTACGAGAATAAGGAAGAGTCAGATTCTAGAGAGAACCGGCTTCAAAGCCCTATTTTCTTTTAGGGGCTTCTCTTCACACTCGTTACGTAAACTCGCTCGCTGGTCTTTTCGACCGTATTATCGACCACGATCCAGCCCGGCTTCCATTTGGAAGGGCTAGGCTAGGCACTACGGATACGTTTGCTGGGGCAGAGGCCAACAATCAGGAGGGCAATAGCATATCTATTATTGACCCTACTTACTTAAGCTTACTTAAGCCTACTTTCTTCAAGATACGAAAGGAGCAGCCGGAAACAGATCAGATGTCCCTATTTTAGATGGAGCTGGAGATTCTGTAATCAACAGGGCTAAGAATCTTACCTTTACTATCCGTACCACGCTCTTCCGTGCTCGTAGGTTGACTCCCCTTCCCGACTAAGTCTCATAAACGTGCGCTTCCCTTATTTATGCATCCAGCAAACTACGGATCGACTTGCCAGGTATCTGCCTATTTCTCGACCCTATAAAGAAAGAGAGGGAGAGGTAATTTATTGCTCTCCTTCTTGGAGAGGTAGGAAGTGTTGACCTCTTCCCTTTGGTCGAGTACAAAATACCATAGGGAGAGGTATAACGAACGAGTTGTTTGTG